AATTCTTCCCAAGAAGTCTTGTGGTATATGTTTACGACGCGTGATTCAATTAAATAAACTGAACGGGGAAATGATTATGATTCCCCGTTCAGTTTATTTAATTGAAGGATTTACCAAAATCTAAAAAAAAAAATTACATAAACTTAGATCAATCAAGTAATGATGTTTCTTTGCATATGCATATGTAAAGATTTTATTTATACATCTGGTAATGATTCGGTCTAAAAAATGAATCCATTTAGAAAGGACGAAAAGAATTTAATTTTAATTAAGGGGATTCATAAAAAAATGAGCTGGGTAGGAGAGGGGGTCGTCGAACTAGGTATATATAATTGAATGATTATTAAGCCAACCCTTGTAGAAGTTTCGACGCTTGATTCTAAAATACGGTTGAATCTAAGATGAATAGTTGGTTTACGTTATAGAATAAAGACATGTATATGTGATATTAGACTAGTATCTCTTAGATTTCTATTTCATTTGTTTCATTTGACCTACTACTGAAATTTGGAATTTCGATCGGGATTCCAATAGAATAGAAGTCCTTCCGTCTCGTTGTGACTGTGAATTGAATGAATAAACGGATGAAATCCAGAAAAATTCCAAATAACAGTTCGAACTAAGAAATGGAAGAACAAAAGTTGTATAGGAGTCACAAGAATTCTGTGGATGGAAACTAAAGATATCGAAGTAATTCAAATTATTACTTGTACTTCAATTACTTCTCAATTGATGGATGAATCCTAGCGATGGAATAATAAAGTTATAATTCATTGATTGATTGTATCATTAACGATTTCTTTTTTTGTTACGAGGAACTTATCATGAATCCACTCATTTCTGCCGCTTCCGTTATTGCTGCTGGGTTGGCCGTAGGACTTGCTTCTATTGGACCAGGAGTTGGTCAAGGGACTGCTGCGGGTCAAGCTGTAGAGGGTATCGCGAGACAGCCTGAGGCGGAGGGAAAAATACGAGGCACTCTATTGCTTAGTCTAGCTTTTATGGAAGCTTTAACAATTTATGGATTGGTTGTGGCATTAGCACTTTTATTTGCGAATCCTTTTGTTTAATCTTATCTTATAAATAAGATAAAACCTTGTCGTTTGCTTTTTCAAATTCTATCAAGATTTCCTCCCTACGATTACTTTTTCGTTGAGAAAAGAACCTACGGGAAGGGCCGATGAAGAATTAGCATACTGACTAGCTTTCATCCTTTCAGTTCGTAGACCAAGGGAACTTTTTAAGTGAGTCTTAGTATCCCCATAATCCAAAAAGGGGGCGGTTCAGAATTGAGAACTCACTCAAAAATTTTTTGACTCGATTTCAGAAAAAGAAAAAAAAAGAGAGTAAATAAAAAGCGAGGTGAAGTGATACAAAAAGAACTCTGTTCGGTTTTTTAGTCGATCTATAAGAGGAGAGCTTATGAAAAACGTAACCGATTCTTTCCTTTCTTCGGGCCACTGGCCGTCTGCTGGGAGTTTCGGGTTTAATACCGATATTTTTGCAACAAATCCAATAAATCTAAGTGTAGTGCTTGGTGTATTGATCTTTTTTGGAAAGGGAGTATGTGCGAGTTGTTTATTTCAAGAATAGGCTGGACCAACCAGCTGTATCCTTTAGTTTTCAGTTTTCCTTAGAACTAGGAGAGAGGGGTGCATGATCTCGCGAATTACTTCTGAATCAATTAAGAAATTCTCTGTAAGAACCATAGCATTTCGTGATTTATTGGTAAATCTACTGCGATTCTCTCTCAACCAATAATGTGGGACTATTAACATGGTTAAAGCAAACCGTTTGAAGTCAAGACACTGCATGGTACTCTTTCTATCACTATGTTAATTATAGAGATGTTTTCAAAATGAATATTGTATCGATATAGGATACTCATATTGATAAAATGATTTGAACTGTTTATTGTAAAAACGGGCATTTTAACCTTTTTATCCAATGCTTAATTGACGACCTGTGTCTTAAGTCAGAATATTTTTTGAAAAAAAAAAAGAAACAACTTTGCTGACAATTACATATTTTTTTTTTATTTTGTCAGAAGAGTCCTCCAAATTTTTTTCGGCTTGCATAAGTTTCCATATCTTTTTGGAATATGAACAAAGAAGAGAGGATAAGCTCATTATATTCATAAAAAACACAAAAAAAACGTATGAGAATTTCTCTTTTAAGTAATTGAGCGTGAGAGCCAAATGAATCGAAAGATTCATGTTTGGTTCGGGAAGGGATTATGGAAGTTTTGAAATGAATGGAAAAATAATCTACTTTCATTAAGTGATTTATTAGATAATCGAAAACAGAGGATCTTAAATACTATTCGAAATTCAGAAGAATTGCGCGGTGGGGCCGTTGAACAACTCGAAAAAGCCCGGGCTCGCTTACGGAAAATAGAAACGGAAGCCGAGCAGTTTCGAGTGAATGGATACTCTGAGATAGAACGAGAAAAATTGAATTTGATTCAGTCAACTTATAAGACTTTAGAACAATTAGAAAA